GCGTAATTCCTCCTAGACAATAAAATATGTTGACATGGGGAGGAACATATTTACTAGTTATATCATCAGCAATTGCCTGAATCTCAAGACGTTCTTCGAACCAATCATAGATTTTATTGAGATAGGTAAACCGAGGTACTCCCCTCTGAGAACCGTATATGAGAATTTCATCTCGTACAGCTCAAACAGAACGACCAAAATACAAGTTCTATCGGATATGTGTTCGAAACTGCCTAATTATATGATTTACTCTTTTCTGACGATACGAAAGAATAAAAATCCGAAAATTCTTTATTGTGGTTATAATGCCAAAATATCAAGTCGGCTCATTCATCTATATGTTGATCCGGCCTCTTGAATCTTCTATATTACCCATTTTCTTTATTGTTATTTTTATTTGTGTGTAATGAGACTTTACGATTGTTTTCTTCATTTTTATTATTGATAGGAATTTTCTTGTTAAGGCCTATGAATCAATTAAAACCTCAGGTTCATACTAGAACCACGATGAGTCAATAAAACCCTGTCAAACTAAGTCCAAAAATTCCTTGAGTAAGAACCGTTGGATCATCACTTATTCAATGAACAGACATAATGCCTAAAAATCCAAATAGACCTTTGGCCTTTGATCAAAATAAGCATAAACGGGATTTTGAAAGAATAAAAATCTTTTAATTTATAAAATAACTTCTAAACCTAACTCTTTGAAAAAAAAAAATTCAAAGTCCGGCCACGAGGTCTGAATATTAAGTATGAATCATAGTTATAATACTTTGTAATCTATTTCATATATTCCGTGCTTCAGATACAGAATGAGAATATCTGACGAAATAAAACCATCTCTAGCAAGATGACAGACCTATTCGCTGTACTATTCATAGGATCAATTATAACAAGTCACACACTCATATTCCGGAAATACAGAAAGAAATAAATTTCACGGTCGAACTATCAAAATATAATGGGATAAAAATCAGAGACCTACATGCTTCACGTTGTTTTGAAAAGCTAGTTAATAGTTCTTGTGAATCTAAGTCATTGAAATTACATCCAGTAAAATAGAAGAATTATAAATCTCCAAAATAATAGATAGAAATATCGCAAATAAAGCCATTGCAATACCCATCAAAGGAGTAGTTCCCCACCCAGGAGCTACTTTACCATATTCTGAATTCAAGGGTTTCAATAAATCCCCTACAATAGTTCGTCTTGAACCAGATCGAGAACTACCCTCAACGGTTTGTGTAACCATAAATCCTATTTTATATTCATTGAGATCTGTTGACTTTGTATACCTTTCCGTTGTAAATAAAGGATCTTAGCATATATCCGTTGTGGTCTTGAAACTATATAATAATGGAAACAGCAACGCTAGTTGCAATCTTTATATCTGGTTTACTTTTAAGTTTTACTGGGTACGCCTTATATACTGCTTTTGGGCAACCCTCTCAACAACTACGAGATCCATTCGAGGAACACGGAGACTAGTTGAAGTAATGAGCCTCCCAATATTGGAAGGCTCATTACTTTAAATTGAGGTAGAGGTACTGAGAAATCATTTCGTTTTTTTAGTTGGAACTTTAGGCGGTTCTCGAAAAAAGATAGCGAAAAAAATTATTCCTAGAGTTGAGACTAAGAGGAATGTATAAACCAAAGCTTCCATAGATTCGATCGTGGTTTACAATTATAGCTTCCATACCTGTTTATTTGAGATCGTCTCCCAGATAAATAAAGAGCAAGACAAGAGTTAAAGAAAAGACAGCGATTCAACTCAAGATTTATCCGGTATCCTATATCAAATCACAAAACTAAAGAAAAAAATAAAAAAAAAAAAAGATATATATATATATATTGTATCAGATTCCTTGTCTTCTTGTAGTTGGATCTCCAAGTTTTTGGAATGCTCCAAATTCCACTTGAGCATCCAAATCTGGGTCAATACCAGCAAAAACATCCCTGAACAAGGTTCTAGCACCATGCCAAATGTGTCCGAAGAAGAAGAGCAGAGCAAATGAAGCATGTCCAAAAGTAAACCAACCCCTCGGACTGCTACGAAAAACACCATCGGATTTCAAAGTAGCACGATCTAATTCAAAAATTTCACCCAATTGAGCACGTCTAGCATATTTTTTCACAGTAGCAGGATCACTATAACTGACTCCATTGAGTTCACCGCCATAGAACTCAACAGTTACACCTACTTGTTCGACACTATATTTTGATTCTGCCCTTCTAAAAGGAACATCGGCTCTAACAATTCCATCTCCGTCTACCAAAACAACTGGAAATGTTTCAAAAAAAGTAGGCATACGACGTACAAAAAGTTCACGCCCCTCTTTATCTCTAAAAATAGGGTGTCCTAACCAACCGACAGCTATTCCATCCCCGTTGTCCATTGAACCTGCTCTGAATAATCCCCCCTTTGCCGGATTATTGCCGATATAATCATAAAAAGCTAATTTTTCAGGAATTTTAGACCAAGCTTCAGATAAACTTTGATTTTCGGCTAGTCCAGCACTAACTCTTCGATATATTTCTTGTTGGAAGTATCCTTGATCCCATTGATAACGAGTGGGACCAAACAATTCAATCGGGGTAGTTGCTGAGCCATACCACATAGTTCCAGCAACTACAAAAGCTGCAAAAAAGACAGCAGCGATACTACTGGAAAGGACGGTTTCAATATTTCCCATGCGTAATCCTTTGTACAGGCGTTGGGGCGGACGGACACTAAGATGGAATAGACCCGCCAATATGCCCAAAGTTCCTGCTGCAATATGATGAGAGGCTATTCCTCCCGGAACAAAAGGATCAAAACCTTCCACACCCCATGCTGGATTTACAGCTTGTACCCTTCCCGTTAGTCCATAAGGATCGGATACCCATATTCCGGGACCATACAATCCAGTTACATGAAATGCGCCAAAACCAAAGCAAGCCACCCCTGAGAGAAATAAATGAATTCCAAAGATCTTGGGCAAATCCAAAGAGGGTTTTCCTGTACGTTCATCACAAAATATTTCTAGATCCCAATACACCCAATGCCAGATAGCTGCTAAAAAGCACAAGCCAGAAAACACAATGTGTGCACCAGCCACACCTTCGTAACTCCAAATACCCGGATTCGCTATAGTCCCCCCTGTGATACTCCAACCACCCCATGAATTGGTTATTCCTAAACGAGTCATGAAGGGTATAACGAACATACCTTGTCTCCACATTGGATCAAGAACAGGATCAGAGGGATCAAAAACAGCTAATTCGTATAGAGCCATCGAACCGGCCCAACCAGCAACCAGAGCTGTATGCATTATATGGACAGAAATCAAACGGCCAGGATCATTCAATACCACCGTATGAACACGATACCAAGGCAAACCCATGTAAATACCCCCCCTTTTTTTTTTCAATTAAAAATAGACGCTATGTAACTTTATTGCACTGTAAAAAAAAATATACTATAGAACTTACTTTTTTAGTGGATTATCTCGGGGAAAGGATTAATATTTGTTCTATTCTTTTAGTAAGAATTTCTTTTAATAATAATTAAACAATTTTGTTCGTAGAAACAAAAAGAAGCAGATTTATTCTACACCCGATAAGTACCAATACGCAATGCTCGGGCGTCGATAGCATTTTATATGAGTAACTGCATCTAGATTTGTTCATCATCCAAAAGAAAAGACCCATTTGTAAGAAATTTCCTTTATTCATTCTGTCTTACTTTTTTATGAACTTCTTTTTTTTTAATCTATGGATAAAATATGATAAAAGATAAAATATTATTAAAACAATAAACACCTATTTTTACGTTTTCACATCAAAGTGAGATATAGTACTGAATTTTTCTTTCATTTAATGCCTATTGGTGTTCCAAAAGTACCTTTTCAAAGTCTTGGAGACGAAGATGCATCGTGGGTTGACGTATAGTGCGACTTGTCGGATATATTTGGTTATACGGTATTTCCCCGTTCTCTTCCCCAATTGAGATATCCTCTCTTTCCCCCAAGAAAGATTGATTGAATCATCAAAAATTTGGAGCGTGAAATGCAATGAAGGAAATTAGAATAAAAAAAATCTATTTTTTAGGGGATATACAAATTAATATTAGAAATTAGAATAATTTATGGTTGCCTTGGTTCGAACAATAAAATGAAGTATTCAGGCTCCGTTTATAAAAAAACCAATTGGTAAAATATCTATGATTTCTACTTAAATATCATATTCTATTATATTCTATTTAGAATTTATTTATCTAATATTCGATTTATAATTTCTAATATAAATAGAAATAGAAGTGATCTCAAACTGTTAATAAATTTAGTAATATGATGAATGCATCGAATATTTAATATTTGTCGGTAGACATAAAAAAAAAGGAAGTCGTAGCAAAAAGGCGTAGTATTCGGACATTTGGCCTATATATGCAAATCAAAACCGATCAAATCTTTACTCGGAGTAGAGCATAAACCTAAAAGAATTCAAGAAGACCATTCAGGAACAAGAAAATTACATCGTGATTTGTATTGAATTCCGATGAAAGAATACATCAATGAAAAGTTAGTCCGATAAATTTAGTGAATTATTATTTTTTTTATTTATATATAATTTTTTTATTTATATATATAAATAAAAAAATCGAATCTACACATTGATTCTTTTTTTTTTTTTCGTGATTTGTATTGAACCGTATGCATTAAAAGATGCATGTACGGTTTCGAAGGGATACAATTTTATACCACTCAACCGACTTTATCGAGAAAGATTACTTTTTTTAGGCCAAGAGGTTGATGCCGAGATCTCGAATCAACTTGTTGGTCTTATGATATATCTCAGTATAGAGGATGATACCACGGATCTATATTTGTTTATAAACTCTCCCGGCGGATGGGTAATACCAGGATTAGGTATTTATGATACTATGCAATTTGTGCAACCAGACGTACAAACAATATGCATGGGATTAGCTGCTTCAATGGGATCTTTTATTCTGGTCGGAGGAGAAATTTCCAAACGTCTAGCATTCCCTCACGCTTGGCGCCAATGAGTTTTTTTTTATTTGATTTGAAAGAAAAAAGAATACAAGACTATGCCTTCGCAATATATGAAATATGAATATTAAGTAATAATAGCATGGCACTTAGAATTCGATATGAAAATTTTTTTTTTTTAATCGTTAAATTATGTATCGAAAGAGTAGTATGAAATAAAGGGTATTTCCCATTTTATCTGATAGATCAGGAGACCCATTTCAGCGTCACAAACTTTTTTGTTTTCACACCGAAAAACTCTTAACAATATATATTATTCTGAAAGAATAGGAAAAAAAATTCTTTTTTTTTTTTTTACGTTTTTTTTTTATTTTTTTATTTGATATTTGAAAAAAAACTTCGGGATTGCTAAATAACAAACGAAATTAATATATAAAGCAACGGAACCATCGTAGTATTTTCTTAACTACCACAAAAGGAAGGGTGGTTATTGGATTATTTACTTATGTGAATATGATAGACCCTATAATTTATTTTATATTTCTTCAATGTAAAATAAAAAAAAGGTATATAAAGTGAATTCCATTGTAGGAGCCGTATGCAATGTGCAAAAGATGCCTGTACGGTTGCTCAATTCTATCGTTTTATTATTTTTATATTGTTCTTTTCTTTTCGCCTTTCATCACGCGAGATAGAATAATAATTTATTATGTTATTTCATCAGGGTAATGATCCATCAACCTTCTACTTCTTTTTATGAGGCACGGACGGAAGAATTTATGCTGGAAACGGAAGAACTACTGAAGCTGCGCGAAACCCTCACAAAGGTTTATGTACAAAGAACGGGCAAATCCTTATGGGTTGTTTCCGAAGATATGGAAAGAGATGTTTTTATGTCAGCAACAGAAGCCCAAGCTCACGGACTTGTTGATCTTGTAGCGGTTGAATAAAAAATAAGAGGGATTTCACGCAAGTATGCAATTTGATATTTTATCTTCTTACCAGGTTTAATACAATATTCTAAATATTCTATGCAATACATTAATAAAAAATGATTCATAATTATCCGGTTAGGATCGATCTAAACCATCCCATTATGTATCTGATTCAACATGCCAACTATTAACCAACTTATTAGAAACACACGACAGCCAATCAAAAATGTCACGAAATCCCCCGCTCTTGGAGGATGTCCTCAGCGACGAGGAACATGTACTAGGGTGTATGTGCGACTCCATGGACTAGGCCAAAAGAATTGATCCAGTATAAGTGATCAGTAACAATGAATAGGATAGAATGAAAGAAGACTAGTGACTATACGAAAAATGAAAATATCTAAAAATCTAAAAAAGATCTATCATATCCTTTTATTGTGGTATCAAATCAATTTATGGTTGAAATTGGTACAAGTCCAATCACTTACATTTTTAATTTCAGATGAGAAAGAATTCCCTATTGATAGCAAATGGTATTCATTAAGCAGGGAAATTCAAGCAGGTAAATCCTATTTAAAAAGCAGAAAGATTATGCTCTTAACTCTTGACTTCTGCAAGAACGGACTAACAAGGTCAGCTACTCAGCTAATCGCCATAATTAAATAAAATACCGTTACTGTTATAGGTGGGTCTTGTTGTGAAAGACCTATTACTGGATAATGATGGGTAGAGCCAAAGAGTGTGAACTGTACAAGTTAACAATACCATTGATTAAATGAAATGAGGGAGGAGGCTCCGGTGTATAGAGAAGACCTCACCGTTTAAGAAGCAACCATAGAAACGATGGAAACCACTATACCTATTTCTATTTACTACTTTTTTATTTACTATGTTTTTTGATACCTTGTATCAATACAATTTCTTATTTCGAACTGAGAAGCCTATAAAAAAAAATCGTGGTCGGGAAGGTTATAGTAGCAAAAGCCATTGGAATTTTTATTTTATACATTGGAAGAATCCGTTTTGTTATTAATAGACGAGGAAAGAGAAAGGAAATAACTGAAAGAAAAGAAATCAATTAGTTATTCATCAAAGTTTCATTTATTCAATGACTAGAATTAAACGAGGATATATAGCTCGAAGACGTAGAACCAAAATTCGTTTATTTGCATCAAGTTTTCGAGGGGCTCGTTCAAGACTTTCTCGGACTATTACTCAACAGAAAATAAGAGCTTTGGTTTCGGCTCATCAAGATAGAGGTAAGCAAAAGAGAGATTTTCGTCATTTGTGGATCACTCGGATAAATGCCGTAATCCGAGCCAATAAACTATGCTATAGTTATAGTAGATTAATACACAATCTGTACAAGGAGCAGTTGCTCCTTAACCGTAAAATACTTGCACAAATAGCTATATTAAATAGGAATTGTCTTTATATGATTTCAAATGAGATCTTAAAATAAGATAAGGAGATTGGAAGGAATCCATTGTAATGTTTTAATGGAATTACCCGGTGAGTGAATTCGGGAAGGTAGAGTAGAAATTAGTATGATAAAATAGGATATAATATGATAAAGTCGTCACAATGAACAAACATGTTCAATAAAAAAAGATTTATTCTTCTTCCCAAATTTTTTTTCTTACTTTTTCTTACGACACAACACTAAAATATTAATTTTAAAATTTTTTGAACAAAACTTCAATTCGTATTTGAAGTCGGATTGAAGTTTTATTTTGATTCAATTGAAGAGCAAGCCCATTTATTTTTAATTCTAAGACCAGTAGTTCTAGGAGTCGACTCGCTTCTTTCAAATTGTTTCTCATTATTAAGAAAAGGCAACAAAGATAAAATACGAGCTTGTTTTATAGCAATAGTAATTAATCGTTGTTGTTTTAACGTCAATCTATTCACCCGCCTAGATAATATCTTTCCTTGTTCACTAATAAATCGACTAATTAAACTCATGTTTCTATAATCAATTCTATCCCCCGATACAATCGGGGGCAAACGCCTACGAAACGATCGCTTGGATTTAAGAAAGAGCCGCTTGGATTTATCCATGGTTTTTTTATTCCTTGTCCTGAAAATCCTAATTATATTTTGATCGGATCAGAAATGATTTTGCATTAAAAAATAGGATTACTTTGTTTTGTTTATTTTTACTTGGTTTTGTTTATTTTATATTTAAATAAATATAGGATCTGTTATATATAATTTTTATAATTTTTGTTATATAAATAATATAGAAGTATTGTTATATATAATATGTCGTTTTTCGTCTTCCTTCCTTGGAAGGCAAGGCGAACACTCGAGCGATCCGTTCGATCTATTTCTTTATCTCCCCGTGAATCATATGTTTGTAACAAGAGGGACAGAATTTTCTCAATTCCAATCGACTAGGTGTATTATGTCGATTTTTTTGAGTAATATACCGGGAAATGCCCATTGATTCCTTATTAAGGCGGTTTCGAACACAACTGGTACATTCCAAAATAATCGTTACTCGAGCATCTTTACCCCTGGCCATGAAACTCCTTTGTATTTTTGATTGACTCAACTCTTCTATTTTCCGATCCGAAGCGAAGAAGAAAGGAAAGAAAAAAAATAGAAGTTGCGAAATTGAAATCCAATTATGAAGGATTTCGTTACAATCTATCAATATAGTAATAATAAGTTATATAATGATTTCTACCTCTATATTTATAATTGCTGTACAATATTTAATTTTTCATTGAATTATCTTGTATGATATTGTTGCCATAGCTATTCCATTTTCTTTCTCACTCTATTATTAATTTAATTTAATTTAATTTTGGTCCTGAAACCCCGAGTTCTTAGTTTCACTGAGGTGAATCCGCTTTTATTCTTTATTCTAATATTTTCATTTATTTTAATTTTAAAAAATAAGAGTAAGGGGAGGGATTAGTCACCGATATTTGATTGTAGCTCTAATTTTCTTCACCCCTTCCCATCTCACTTACTATAATGAAAAAAAGGGGAATATTAACGCATCTGGAAATAAACGATTGATCTCTATCAATAAACCTGCTAAAGAACCAAACCATAGAGTACTTACTACCGGTGCCACGGAAAGATATGTTTTTAGATCTCGCATTTCAAATCCTCCTTCTTTTTTTTGTAATTTTATTCTAATTTGTAATACATAATAGTAATACATATATGACCAGATATGTCTATGTAGTTAATGACTGACACTTGTATTTCTACGCGGAATCCCTAATACAAATTCAAATGTACAACAATTCGGTAAATATTCCTTTTCTTAAAACAAAAAAAAATACGTCCCTTTCTGTCTGAGAATTCCCGAAAAATATTCATTTTCTTTTATGCTGGGTTTCATATTTCTTCAGTACACTTATAATATAAGTAGTACATATATAATATAAGTCTATTATTATATGTTATATATAATGAGACTAAAAAAAAAAATATAAATAAGAAATGACAAATTGGTATATCAATGAAAGAAATAAAGATGTGGAAAAGAAGACAGGGATTCTCTACAATGACACTGTATACCAATTGAAAGGGATGTAGCGCAGCTCGGTAGCGCGTTTGTTTTGGGTACAAAATGTCACGGGTTCAAATCCTGTCATCCCTACCTATTACTTATCTTATGAGCAGAAACGGGGGGTCAAGTGCTATTGATTAAAATTTGATATACATAATCAACCTTTAATTTTATTATTTTTGATAGTATATATATCCGACGGGGTGGGTAACAAACTATTTATTGTAATAATAAGGCGCTCTTAGTTCAGTTCGGTAGAACGTGGGTCTCCAAAACCCGATGTCGTAGGTTCAAATCCTACAGAGCGTGATTAGATTCTTGTTATTTTGTAGGTCGAAAATAAAACTGAAAAAAATTGAACATAAATTTTAATTTGACCTCCTGTAGATTAAAGAGGTCAATCAAAAAAAAAAGAGATGTTAATTGATCAAAGGTCCAATTGATCACCACGTCTGTATTGTAAATATGCAGTTACGAATAATCCAGCCAAAGTAATAGGAATTAAACCTAAAACGATTCCAAATAGAAAAACTTCAATCATT